TTAATAATATTCTAAACAATATAACAAAAGTAAAATTCTAAAAACGAAACCCTGAATCACTGCAACCCCTAGCTCTAAAATCAATAATACTCTTTGTAAAAATACTGAAATTCTGAATCTATAAAGTCTTAATAATCTAATTCTAGATAATAATCTAATAATTAAATGTCCTGCTATTATATTAGCCGCCAAACGAATTGATAATGTAAAAGGTCGCATTAAATGTCTAATTGATTCAATTAATACTATTAAAGGAGATAACCCTAAAGGGGACCCCTCAGGAACTAAATGGGCAGCTCTTTCTTTAAATCTTTTGGTTCACCCCATTAAAAAAAAAGAACTTCAAAAAATTACCCCCAATCTTATAGTAATAAGAGGATGCGCAGTAGAAGTGAAAATAAAGGGGAATAAACCTAATAAATTTGTTACTACTAAATAAAAAAAAGTTCTCGTGGCAATAAAAGTAATAGCTAAATTTGATGAACCAGCAATTTCTACAAATAACCCGTTTACTCTTAAAATTAGTCTATTTTTAAATAATTGGCTAGATCTTCTAACTAAATAATACTTTATCAACATAAATAAAACAATTAATAATATAATAACCCAATTCAATTGAATTCCATAAAAGGAAGAGGGGTCAAAAACAGAAAATAAATTTATCAATACCATGAAATAAATTGGGATTTTGAATTATTACCTAAAAAACAATTGTTCTCTTTAAAATTTATTCTATAAAATATCTTTATTACTAAAACTAAAATCATGAAAATTAATATATATATTAATCAAAATAAAGGTATTAATTGAGGAATTTTTCATCTTTAGCTTGACAAACTAATATTAACTTAACTATAATAATCCATAATTAATTTAAGAGACTAATACCTTAAATCGGCCACTATTTCTATAAACTATTAACAAAATCCTTTTGAGGAAGAACTAAAATTATAATAGGTATAAATCTATGATTAGCCCCACAAATTTCAGAACATTGTCCTATAAAAACCCCCACTCGATTAAATATATAAGATAATTGATTTAACCGGCCGGGAATGGCATCTACTTTCACCCCTAAAGAAGGGATGGTTCAAGAATGAATAACATCTCTTGATCTTACAATTATTCGAATATCTCTTTTTAACGGAATTATTAAACAATTATCTACATTTAACAATCGAAAGACTCTTGAATCCTTAACTATATAAGAATCAAATCTTATAAATCCTATATCTCTGTATTCATAAGACCAAAACCATTGATGACCTAAAATCTTAATAGTCAATTCAGCAAAATCAAATTCCTCTATTAAATATAAAAGGCGAATAGAAGGTAAAGCAATGACTACTAAAAATAGCGCAGGTAATACAGTTCAAACTGATTCCAACTCTTGCCCTTCAATTATTTTTAAATTATAAAATCTATTCCAATAAGATCTTATTAAGATATACCCCACTAAAACTAAAATTATTACTATTACTAATATTCTATGATCATGGAAAAAAATTATCTGCTCCATAACAGGAGATGATCTATTTTGAAAATATAAAGACCCTCAAGTTGGCAAAAATTATCCTGAAATTATATTAATTTGATTAAAAGTATGATGAGAAGAAGGAGTATTATTTATTCATTCTAAAGATGAATTTACATAATATACATTATAAGAATAAATTTTAAGATATAAACCCTCTCATAAAATTACAACAAATATTAATACACCTAGCAAAGATATTAAAGAACCTAAAGACGAAATAATATTTCAAAATCTAAATGCATCTGGATAATCGGAATATCGGCGCGGTATCCCATTTAAACCTAAAAAATGTTGAGGGAAAAAAGTCATGTTTACACCTAAAAATATTAAATAAAATTGCAACTTTAATTTTTTAGAATCTATAACTAAGCCAAAAAATAAAGGAAATCAATAAGTTACTCCTCTAATAATTGCAAAAACTGCTCCTATTCTTAATACATAATGAAAATGAGCTACTACATAATAAGTATCATGTAAAACGATATCCAAAGAAGAATTTGATAAAATAATTCCAGTAATCCCCCCTAAAGTAAATAAAAAAATAAATCCTACTCTTCATAAAAGTGGTACCTCTATCTTATAATATGATCCCTGTAAAGTTGCCATTCATCTAAATACCTTAATCCCTGTGGGTACAGCAATAATTATAGTAGCTGCAGTAAAATAGGCCCGTGTATCAATATCTATCCCTACAGAAAATATATGATGTGCTCACACAACAAATCCTATCCCCCCAATTCCTGCTATTGCATAAATTATACCTAAATTACCAAAAGGCTCACGCTTTCCTACTAAAGATCTCACCACATGAGATACAATACCAAATCCAGGTAAAATCAAAATATAAACCTCAGGATGACCAAAAAATCAAAATAAATGTTGGAATAAAACAGGATCTCCTCCCCCTGAAGGATCAAAAAAAGATGTATTAAAATTTCGATCCGTTAATAATATTGTAATAGCACCTGCTAATACAGGTAAAGATAACAACAATAAAACTGCAGTAATTAATACAGATCAAACAAATAAAGGAACTTTTTCTATAGAAACCCCTTCTATCCGTATATTTATAATAGTAGAAATAAAATTAATAGCCCCTATAATTGAGGAAGCCCCAGCAAGATGAAGTGAAAAAATTGCAAAATCTACAGATATTCCTGAATGCCCCTCTAAAGAAGCAAGAGGAGGATAAATAGTTCAACCTGCCCCTACCCCTACATCAACTATAGAAGAAATAAATAACATAAATAAAGAAGGGGGTAATAATCAAAATCTAAGATTGTTTATTCGAGGAAAAGCTATATCGGGTGCCCCTAATATTAAAGGAACTAACCAATTTCCGAATCCCCCAATCAAAATTGGTATAACTATAAAAAAAATTATAACAAAAGCATGAGCAGTAACAATTACATTATATAACTGATCATCTCCCAAAAATCTACCTGTTTGGCCTAACTCAATTCGAATTAAAACTCTTATTGCTGTCCCAACTATTGCTGATCAAACTCCAAATAAAAAATATAAACTCCCAATATCTTTATGATTAGTTGAATACAATCATCGCAGAAAATTAGTTTATAAAAACATTAAATTGCAAATTTAAAATTATTTTTGAAATCAATTAATGATGATGGACTGTAAATCCTTTTTAGAATCTAAATTAATAATATCCCTGAAATAGGTAAAATAATTACAGCACTTATATATAATCATTCTTTTAACTTAAATTCTATTATTCCAAAAAATCTATAAGAATATAAATTTAAATAATTATAATCAACTATAATATGATAAACCAATCGCATATAAACATAAAACATTGATACAGATAAAAAAATAATTAACCAAACTAATCAAATTTGCTGATTTAATAAAAATATAAACACTCACCATTTTAAAAAAAATCCTAATATTGGTGGAAGGCCCCCTATATTTATTATTCTAAAAAAAAATAATAAAGGCTTTTCAAAAATTAAAAAATCTTTAACCTTTTCTACTTCAACAAATTTTACTCTTATAAAAACACCTAACAATATAAAACTATACCCTAAAAAATATAAAATTCATAAAAATCTATTAACCCTCACACAAAGTATTATTCAACCAGCATAATGAACTGAAGAAAAGGCTAAAAACTCTTTTAACTTAGTCTCATTAAAACAACCTATTAAACCAATAATCATTCTTGACATAATAATTATTCATAAAATGCTACATACAAACATTCTTAAAAAAATTAAAGGAATCAACTTTTGTATTGTTATTACTAATAAACAGGAATTTCATCTAATCCCCCCACAAAAAGAAGGGAACCAAAAAAAAAAAGGTCCTGCCCCTATTTTATATCTAAGAACTAATAAGACAGACTCTTTAAAAAAAATTCCTTTTAAAATTATTAATATTAATAATAATGAAGAGCCTACTCCTTGAATAAATAGATATTTTAAACACACTTCAACATTCTTAATTCCTCTTCCATAAATTAATGAAATAAATCTAATTATATTAACTTCTAACCCCACTCATAATAAAAATCATCTTTCTCCCCCCAAAACTAAAATAAATCTTCTTAAATATATAAAAAAAAATAAAAAAGAAAAATAAGAAATTTTTCATTTATGAGGTATGAACTCATTAGCTTATTTAGCTGATAATATTATAACTTTTAAGCTTAAAGCACTCCATTTACACTGAACAGATTCTAAATCCTCCTTTTGATTGGAAATCAAACATACTTTATACTAATTATATACACCTTTAATCTTGAAAACTAACAGACTTTATCCTATATATCTATATATTACCATACATATAATAAATATTATAATCCTGAAAGGTAATATAATAATTTCCAAATCCTCTTATAAATATATATAATTCTTATAAAAATGTCCTTGCCTCCATTCCCCCAAGTGAGGAGGGGGAGGAGGCGAACAGATTGTAAATGTATACAACAACTTAATTATTATATATTACCATACATATAATAAATATTATAATCCTGAAAGGTAATATAATAATTTCCAAATCCTCTTATAAATATATATAATTCTTATAAAAATGTCCTCGCCTCCATTCCCCCAAGTGAGGAGGGGGAGGAGGCGAACAGATTGTAAATGTATACAACAACTTAATTATTATATATTACCATACATATAATAAATATTATAATCCTGAAAGGTAATATAATAATTTCCAAATCCTCTTATAAATATATATAATTTCTTATAAAAATGTCCTCGCCTCCATTCCCCCAAGTGAGGAGGGGGAGGAGGCGAACAGATTTAAATCATTTTTATTTTTTTTTTTTTTTTTTTTTTTAATATATTTTAAATTAAATTTTATGTAATTTATTATAATCATAAAAATTTATATTAAAAATATTCAAAAGTCAATCTCTCTAAGTAATATCTTGTTCATGTGGGTATGTTATAGCTTCTAAGAAAAGCTAGACAAGGAAAAGTGCTCTAGAATCTATTTCCCTGCCGTTTTTTAATTAGTGTAAACCGCACGTAAAAATTTGATTTTTAAAGAAGGCTAATTAATAAATTAATATATTAATAATACAAAATTTCAAAATATTGTTTATATTTTTAAGATTTTAATAAGATTGAACTTACCAACACATAAATTTTAATAATAATAAAAAAATATATTATATTACCAATAAATCAAAGTGCCAGCAATTGCGGTTACTCTTTAAGTAAAATTATTTTTTTTTATATTAATATTTCTTTTCTTAAAAATCTTAAGTATTTTAAGTAAAATTTTATACCTACTTATTTTTAATTTTAATATTAATTTAAAACTGAAACCTAAATAAGGATTAGATACCCTTTTATATTCTATTAAAATGGGTAGTATTTTTTAAAAAAACCTTTATATTATGGTGGCATTTTATTTTATTAGAGGAATATGTTTTTTAATCGATAATTCACGATTATTTTTACTTTAATCTATATTTTATATACCTCCGTATTGAGTAAATCTAAATATTATACTCAAAATAATATTATAATAATTTAGGTAAAGGTGTAAACTAAATTAAAGATAAAATGTATTACCTTAAAAATTATTTAAGGATTATTTTTCGTAAAAATTTATGAAAAAGGATTTATAAGTATTATTTTATTAATATTAAAATATGAATTAAAAAATAAATGTATACATATCGCCCGTCACCCTTACTCTAAAGTAAGGTAAGTCGTAACACAGTTAATGTTCTAGAAAGAGCATTTAGATATTTTAATATATATATATATATATATACCTTATATAATTCTAATTTTTAATAATTATAAAAAGTAATTATTTTAATTAAATTTAAATTTTTAATAAAAATTCTGAAAAGAAAAATTATTAATTTTTACAAAGTAATATTATTTACCTTTAGTATCAGGGCTAATTAAAATTTATAAATATCTTATACTCCTGAAAAGAAAAGATCTATTTTTTTAAAATAAATTATGTTTTAATATAATAAAAATAAATTAATAGAAATTAAACTTTAACCGAATTTCTTGATACCCGGTATCTAATCCTATAACAATTTAATTTAAACAATAAATAGTAAAAGCTATTTATTAATAATAACCTATTCACTTCTTCTCCCGCAAGAATTAAAATTTTTCATATAAAAATTATAATTAAATTTTAATAAAAATTATCCATTTATCCTAATTAGATTAACCTAACACTAAAAAATTATAATTAAATAAGTATTCCAATTAATTAAATTTTAAGAATTAAGCTAAATAAAAGATGACTGTTTAACAAAAACATTTTTTTACAAATAATTTAAAATAAAACCTGCTCAATGAATATTTAAATAGCCGCAGTAATTTAACTGTGCTAAGGTAGCATAATCATTAGTCTCTTAATTAGGGACCAGAATGAACGGTTTAACATTCTTTTCACTTTTTTAAATATATTTATATAAATTATACTAAATATAAAAATATATTTATTTAAAAACTAGACGACAAGACCCTTTCAAACTTTACTTAAGTTAAGCTGGGGAAGCTATTTAATTAAAATCTTAAAAAATTAATAAATAAACAGAACTAAAAAAACTAATTTTTTGAAAAAGTTACTGAAGGGATAACAGCATAATATATTTATATAGCTCGTATTTAAAAATTAGTTTATGACCTCGATGTTGAATTATTTTACTTTTAAGCGCAAGAGTCTAAAAAGTAGGTCTGTTCGACCTTTAAATATTTACATGATTTGAGTTCAAATCGGCGTAAGCCAGATTGGATTCTATCTATTCCTTTAATTTTCTTTTAGTACGAAAGGGCCAAAGAATTGTTAATTCATAATAAGTTATATGGCAGATAAATGCATTAGATTTAGAATCTAATAATAAAAACTATAAATTATTTTTAAAAATTTTAAATTTTTAGATAAAAAAAATTTCATGAACTAACTTTTTGATTTCCTTAATTAGAATTTTAATTGCAGTAGCCTTTTACACCATTTTAGAACGAAAAATTTTAAGCTATATTCAAATTCGAATAGGACCTAATAAAGTGGGATTCTTAGGTATCCTACAACCCTTCTCAGACGCTATTAAACTTTTTAATAAATATATTTTATTAACAGAGATAATAAATTTTTTACTAGCTTCATCCGCCCCCTCTCTTTCTTTTTTCTTTTCTCTAATTTTAATCTCAATTATCCCGTTTTACTTTTATTCTAATTTTGATAACCTTTTTTCCATAATTGTATTTATAATAATCTCAGGGTTAAGAGTATATACTATCCTAATAATTGGATGAGCATCCAATTCTAAGTATGCTAGAATAGGGGCCACTCGAAGAATAGCTCAAATAATTTCATATGAGGTATCGTTATTTATTTTAATTTTATTCGTAACCCTAATAAGAAACTCCTACCAAATAAGACAAATTTCTATATCTCAAAATTACATTAGATTTTTTTGAGGAAATTTAATTATTTTACTTATATGGTTAATTAGATGCCTAGCCGAAGTAAACCGAAGCCCTTTTGATTTTGCAGAAGGAGAGTCTGAACTAGTATCAGGATTTAATGTAGAATTCATAGGGGGTTGATTTGCACTAATTTTTTTAGCGGAATATTCCAACATATTAATTTTATCTTTTATCTCAGTAACCTTATTTTTTTATTCAATTTTTTCAATAAATTCAGTAATTCCAATAATTTTATTATCCTCATCCCTTCTTTGGGTACGAGCTTCATTCCCCCGATTTCGATATGATCTTTTAATACTCTTATCTTGAAAAATAATCCTTCCATTTTCAATTATTTATTTCCCTTTATCTATAATAATCTATTCTATTAGATTTAGAATTTAAACTTACAAAGTTTATGTTTTACTTAAACTAATCAACATGGCTTTTAAGAAAATTTTTCTTTAGAAGTGTTTTCAAAACACTTTAATAAAAACCACATAATATTATCTTCAATTACTCTTATTAATCTTAATATAAAAATTATATAAAAATATATGAATCTAAACAATATTCCTAACTGTATATAAGGAAAATCTACCTCACAAGCCCCGATTCAAGTTAATATTAACCAATTAGCCAAAAAATATCAATAAATATATTGTATAATGATATAAAATTGAACTCTTCGATAACGAAAAGAAAAAATAAAAGGTAAAAAATAATAAATTAAGACTGATATAAACAAGGCAGCAACCCCCCCAATTTTTCTAGAAATTGAACGTAAAATAGTATAAGCAAACAAAAAATATCACTCGGGTTGGATATGAACCGGAGTAACTAGAGGATTTGAACTAATAAAATTTTCTACATCCATAAAAATATAAGGTGCTAAAAAACATACCAATAAGTATATTATAAATAATAACATAAAACCATAAATATCCTTATAACTAAAATAAGGGTGAAAAACAACCCTATCTAAATCTCTCTTAACCCCTAAAGGGTTTCTTGAACCCGTCTCATGTAAAAAAACTAAATGGAGAATAACTATAAATAAAATAATAAAAGGGAGAACAAAATGAAAAGAAAAAAATCGAGTTAAAGTAGGGTTTCCTACTGAAAACCCTCCCCACACCCATTCTACTAAACTAACCCCAATATAAGGGATAGCCGAAAGAAGATTAGTAATAACAGTTGCAGCTCAAAAAGATATTTGGCCTCAAGGTAAAACATATCCCAAGAAAGCAGTAGCTATGGATAATAATAAAATAGTGACCCCTCTCAATCATGTTTTAACAAATCGGTAAGACCCATAATATAAACCTCGCCCTATATGAATAAATATAAAAAGAAAAAAAAAACTTGCCCCATTAGCATGTATAACACGAAGTAATCAGCCTCTGTTTACATCTCGTATAATATGAATAATTACATCAAAAGACAAAAATACATCCCCAGAAAATTGTATAGCTAAAAATAAACCAGTAATAATTTGGATCCCTAAAAATACCCCTAATAAAGAACCAAAATTCCAAAAATATCTTAAAGAGCTAGGAGAAGGAAGATCCACTAAAGCTCTATTTACTACTCTAATTAAATGGTCTTTCTTTCGTAAAGATTTTAAAATTCTTATTATTTAATCTATCAAATTAACCCTTTAATCAGGCATATAATCTTAAACAACACGAACTGAACCCTTCTTCATTTCTCTTATATGTAAAACAATTACTATTAACAATAATAATAATCTAACCAAATAAAAAGTTATTATTCTAAGACTACCCCCTCAAATTGAAAAAATATATAAACTAAAATCTATTAAATAAAACTTTTCCATTTCAAGATAAACTAAAATTAAAACTAACAATAAAGGTATAAACATTCTAAACTCCTCAAATGCTAAATTTGGTACTAATCTTAATATATAAGAAAAAATTACTAAAATTCCTCTTAACATTACTATCAAAAGTAAATATCCCCCCCAAAATATTAAAGTATTATAATATAAATATAATAAAGATGATAATACTAAAACTAATAAACCCCCTATCATTAAAATAGGATGAGACCCTCAAATAATAAATACACCTAAAAATATCACTATTTTCAAAAATTCTTTTTAGTTTAATAAACATCTACTTTGGATGTAGAAATAATCTAATTTTAATAAAAATTCTTTTTGCTATAAGATTTATAAGAATATGCTGATGACGAAAAATCGTTATTCTTATATTATTAAGAATAGAAATAATACTTACAATTCTATTTTTATCTATTACATCCTCCAATTTCTTATCATCCTATTTTAATTCTATATTCATATTGGTTATAATAGTAATTGGTTCCTCAATAGGAATTAGAATAATAGTTACTTTATCACGCCTTCAAAATTCTTGTAACTCCCAACTAATTTGGTCATTAACTTTTGATAAAAATTTTCTTATTATCCATGCCCCTATTAATATTTAATTCTAGATTTTATTTATTTTTATTATCTTCATCCATTTCTATATTATTTTATTTATTTTTTATTGTTAAAAATTTTAATACACAAATTACATCAAACTTAATGATAATAGACCCCTTATCAATATCCCTGACAATATTATCTTATTTAACTTTTATTATAATTTTTATATCCACAAATATAGATAAAGAAGCTAAATTATTATTATCTTTAATTTTAATTCTTTTAATTATTACATTTACACTATCTAAGACAATAATATTTTATATTTTTTTTGAAATAATTTTAATCCCCACTCTCATTTTAATTACAAAAAAAGGTAACCAACCAGAACGCTTACAAGCAGGAATATATTTAATAATATATACTATTATTGCATCTCTTCCCCTCCTTCTTGCTATTTTATCTTATAAATCTTTAGAGTCCTTATTTTCTTCTTATCTTATAATTAAAAAAATTAACCTCCCACTTATCTTTATACTAGCTTTTTTAGCCAAAACTCCTATATTTATAATTCACTTATGACTCCCTAAAGCCCACGTTGAAGCTCCCTTAGAAGGGTCTATAGTTCTTGCTGCTATCCTTTTAAAATTAGGAGGATATGGTCTAATTCGATTTATCCCAATATCTCTACATTCCATAAAATCAATCCCACATTGAATTATTAGAATTAGAATAATAGGAGCAATTTTAACAAGATCAGGATGTATCCGTCAAAAAGATTTAAAAGCTTTAATTGCGTATTCATCTGTGGCCCACATGGCTGTCACCTTGTCAAGAATCATAATTTTTATAAAATCCTCTATAAATGGAGCAATCTTAATGATAATTGCTCACGGAATTTCATCCTCAGCTTTATTCTTTTTAGTTAATTTGACCTATAATAAATTTAATACCCGAAACACAATTAGATTGAAAAGAACCCAATTATCCCACCCTAATCTTACTTTCTGATGATTTATTTTTTCTATAGTGAATATTAGAGCCCCACCCACCTTAAATCTAATAGGGGAGCTCCTTATATCAATAACCCTAATTAAATGACATATTATAAACGCCACAATTATTTTTATCATTACACTAATAACAACATCATTTTCTCTTTTAATTTTTCTAATACTTAATCATGGAAAATCTATAATAAAAATTTCTATAAATGACCCAATAAAATTCTTTCTATCTTTAATAATCCACTTAGTTATATCAATTATAATCATTTTAAAAATAGAATTTATATTAATATAATAATTTAGTTTAAATAAAATAACAATTTGTGGAATTGTAGATATGATATCAACTTTATATCTATAACTTTACTTATAATAACTTTCCCTATATTGATACTGTCATTATTCTTTATCAAAAATTTTTTGTTTATCCATCTAGAAATTCCATTTTTCTTAAACTCTATATGAAATATAAAAATTAGAATTATTTTAGATTGAATTTCCTGCTCATTTTCGACCACTGTGATATTTATTACTTCAATAATTCTTCTTTATAGAATAACTTATATACCAAAAACTCAGCATAATCAGTTTATACTAATTATAATAATATTTGTTTTATCAATAATTATATTAATCCTTAGAAATAACTTAATCTTTATACTTCTGGGTTGAGACGGGTTAGGAATTTCATCTTATATCCTAGTGATTTTATACCAAAATCCAAAATCAGGGGCATCCGGATCTATTACTATACTATCTAATCGAGTGGGGGATGCTTTGATTATTATCTCCATTTCATTAATTCTGATATCCTCATCCTGGTCTCTTTTTATAATTAGAAAAAATTCAAAATTAATCTTAATTTTAATATTAATAGCCTCCTGCACTAAAAGTGCCCAATTCCCATTTTCAGCTTGATTGCCTGCGGCAATAGCAGCTCCAACCCCTATTTCCGCCTTAGTCCATTCATCAACCTTAGTAACTGCAGGAGTATTTTTAATAATTCGATTAACACAATACAACAGAATTAATATTATTATTATCTTAATAATCTTATCTTCTGCTACTGCAATTTATGCAAGAATAACAGCATGCTGAGAACAAGATATAAAAAAAATTATTGCCTACTCTACCCTTAGTCAAATTGCTATAATAATATTTATTACATCACTATCAAATCCTAATATTGCATATTTTCATTTAGTCACTCATGCTTTATTTAAATCCATAATATTTATAACAGCAGGAATTATCATTATAAATTCCTCATATCAAGATATGCGATCTATAGGGTCTATAATAAAAAATTCTCCTATCGTATCCTCATCCCTAGGAATTTCAATAATAGCCCTAATAGGACTTCCATTTATATCAGGATTTTTTTCTAAAGATATAATTTTAGAAATAATAATAAAATCACATTTCGTTCAATTTATATCTATTTTAATAATCTCATCTGTAGGAATAACTGTTACATATTCCCTTCGCACTACAATATTAACCTTTAAAATAATAATTAAATCTCTGTTCGCCTCCTCCCCCTCCATTTTAAATATAGAAATCCCATTAATAATTATAGCTCCTATATCAATTATTACTGGTGCAATATTATCATGGATAATATTTTGCCCCCAAAATATTATTTTACCTTTAAAAATAAAACTAATTATCTCTACAATTTTATTAATTAGAATTTCTTTCTCATTAAATATAAAATTCTTATCCTTAAAATTTTTAAGAATAGGAAAACCAGCAATCTCAATTTGATTTATTCATATTCTAAGATCACTAATTCCTAATAAACCTTTATTACCCATTATAAAAATCTTAAACTTTGATAAAAACTGGCAAGAAATATATGGGCCTTTTAATATATATATAGCTTATAAAAATATTTTTTTACTAGTAAAATATCCTCTTATAACTCCCATATTTATAATACTAATTTTATCAATTCCATTATTAATCCTATTAATAATTATTTAATTTATATAGCTTAAAAAGAAGCAATTTATGGAAGATAATAGGTCTATATATTCCATCATGAAATAATGACGTGAACTTCCACTAAAAAATCCATCTTTTGAGTCGAAATCAAAATGCTATAAGCTCTAATTTATAAATAAAGTAGTACATAATATACTCATAAAAAGTTAGCAGCTTTTAAATACTTTTCAGCATGAATCTTCATGAAGAATGAGTGCAAATCATCCAAAAAACTAAATATGCCTAACGCATATAACTCGCCTCCTCCCCCTCCCCTTCCTAATTATTGGGAGGGAGGGGGGAAAAAAAACTTCTATTCATTAACAATGAAATTGCTGAAAGCTTTAAAATCTTTATGGCAGACTAGTGCACTAAGTTTAAGCCTTAGAAATGTTATAATCACTCTAATCTTCCATAGATTAATTCGTAAATTAACCCCACCAATAAAATGAAAATAAAAATTATTTCTTTATGCCCCCCCACAGAAAAAGTAAAAGGGATTAATAGAACAACCTCAACATCAAAAACAAGGAATAAAATTGAAATTAAAAAAAATTGATATGAAAATATTACTCGTCTAGATACTCCTCCCTCAAACCCACATTCATATACTGATATATTTTCTATCTCATTTAATTTTTTTATTGAAACAACATAAAATGATATACATACCACTAACATCACTAACAAAGAAACAATGAAAACAAAAATTATTTACAGATATTTAACTTAAAATTAAACTATGTTTCTTAAGACCCCCATCAATAAACAACAGAAAATAAAAATAATCATACTACATCAACAAAATGCCAATACCAAGCAGCACATTCAAATCCTAAATGATGTCTTATTCTAAAATGGGACTTAATTATTCGAAAGAATATTACTATTAAAAATAAAGTTCCTACTAATACATGGAATCCATGAAACCCTGTTGATATAAAGAATACAGATCCGTAAACAGAATCCGATATTCTAAACCCTGCTATTTTATACTCAAAATATTGTAGTATTAAAAAATATAACCCCAATCCCCAAGTTATACCTAAAGACAAAATTCTTTTTTTTCAATCTTCATTGATAATACCTTGATGACATAAAGTAATTGATACCCCAGATGCTAATAAAACTACAGTATTTAACAAAGGAACTCTAAAAGGATTTAAAGGGGAAATCCCTATGGGGGGTCAAACAGCCCCTAAATCTGTTACAGGATTTAAACTAGAATGAAAAAAAGTTCAGAAAAATGATAAAAAAAAAAATACTTCTCTAACAATAAATAAAATCATCCCATAAATTAATCCTCTTACTACTCGGCTACAATGAAATCCTTGAAAAGTTCTCTCTCGAACCACATCCTTTTCTCATAAAAGAAACACCAAACCCACACAAAAAAGAGAGAAAAAAAAAAATTTAAATCTATAAAAAACAAATATTTTAACTAACCCTAAAACTACTCTTAAAGAAGCAAACCCCATTAAAAAGGGTCAAGGAGAGATATTTACTATATGATACATATGAAAAACTTTTGACAAAAA